GGGAAGGGCTCGGGCAGCGGCAGCGGGATTTGAAAAAGGAATTGATCGTGATTTTGAACCTGTTCTTTCCATGACTCCTCTTAACTAAAGTAGTAGGTAAAACAGGAAAGTAAAACTCGGTTCATATTTAAAAGTCTTCTTTGTTTCTTTCAATTCAATCTAAATTTTTCTGGCTCGGCTATACTATCCAGCCGAGCCATTCTCCTTTATTTATCATGCTAAGAAGTAAAAAAAGCCAATAAAGATAAAAATATATTCATCCAACAAAAGGAGAGAGAGGGATTCGAACCCTCGATAGTTATTTTTATGAACTATACCGGTTTTCAAGACCGGAGCCATCAACCGCTCGGCCATCTCTCCGAAAGATAATTTCTATTTTATTTTTTTTTCGCCAAATAGAACATAGCCCTATGAGTTAATACGATCACTATGTAGAGAAAGATATAGGGTGTGACTTTCTTTAATAGGTCTATAAATCTGGCTATATAAATAAATGAGATACGCGATCCAGTATACCCATTTGTGAAGTCAAAAAGAACCTTTAACTTCATGTCCGAATAGAATAAAAGTGGTAAAAATAAATTGGAACTAAGTCATCTCGAATCAACGGATTCATGATAAAATCCCTTTATCTATTAAAATTTTTTAGTGGGTAAGAGGATTAAATGGTGTATATTCTTTTGTTAATAGCTTGGAGGATTAAAAACATGACTATTGCTTTCCAATTGGCTGTTTTTGCATTAATTATTACTTCATCAATCTTACTGATTAGTGTACCCGTTGTATTTGCGTCTCCTGATGGTTGGTCGAGTAACAAAAATGTTGTTTTTTCTGGTACATCTTTATGGATTGGATTAGTCTTCTTGGTGGGTATCCTTAATTCTCTTATCTCTTGAATTCATTCGTTGCAGATCCAAAAATGAGATGACCCCCTCCCATTCCATGAATTACACATTCAAATTCAATATAAGTCCATAAAATGCAAATAAAGAAAAATTTAGAGGGGGGGTCGAACTTCTGGAACTTGAATTAAATATGAATAAAAGATTAATAAATAGTTACTAAATATGAAATAGTAATAAAAAAAATAAATAAAAAAACGAATAAAAAATTGAGATCTGATATCAATATAGAATATAATATTTTATGGAAATAGAAGAATCATATATTCTTGAACTTGAATATGGAATTCAATATTAAATATAAATATATAGAATAAATTATATAATATTAATATATTTATATATATTAATAGAATTGTTAATTGAATTTATTTGGTGGTAGAATTTTCTGAAATGACCCCAAACCAAAGAGTGTATCTCGTCTAGCTTTGAACAAATATTATCCATAAATTTATTATCAAGAAGGGCAAAAAATGCGGATATAGTCGAATGGTAAAATTTCTCCTTGCCAAGGAGAAGACGCGGGTTCGATTCCCGCTATCCGCCCAAATATAAATGGATTCAAAAAGATAAAAGATTCGGTATAGTTGACCGGGAAATATAGTAATTTTTTCCTAGCGTCCCAAAAGACACGTATTAATTAATGACTAGTTAGTAGAATCAAACTTACATTTCTTGAAAAAAAAAATGTTGCGGAGACAGGATTTGAACCCGTGACCTCAAGGTTATGAGCCTTGCGAGCTACCAAACTGCTCTACCCCGCGCTGAAACAAAAAAACTTGGACTAAACTCTAATAAACAAAGAAGAATTGAAGGAGCCCCTATTCCATATCTGTACAAATAGAATAGCCTATTTAGACAGAATGGTAAAGGGGCCTCATCGATCATATAAAAAAATAGAAAAATTAAGGGATACTTAAATCCTTACCAGCTTGATCTTGTTGCCCCTGGCAACAAACAAGCCTGAACCATTTCCCGAAGGATGTGTCCAGATAGTCCAAAGTCTCGATAGTTAGCTCTCGGTCTTCCGGTCGAAAAGCAACGTCGATGAAGACGTGTAGGTGCACTATTACGCGGTGGGGATTGTAATTTTCCATGAATTTTCCATTTCTCACTTAGCGACGGAATCTTACTTATTTCCTTTTTTGAGGATCGACGAATCAAATGATATTTTTTTTCCAATTTTTGCCTCTTCTTCTCCCTATAAATCAAACTTTTCTTTGCCATAATGCTTCAGTTCCTCTTATTATCAATGATAATGATACAAATCGGATCCTAGATGTAGAAATAAATATAAGAGTGCATACCTATATTTTTTTTATTAAAAAAAATATATGATTGCGGATAGAATACATAAATAATTAACCGAATTTGCCCGATGTGGAGGCAATCAAGAAAGCCGCATAAGTGAATATATAACCTACAGAAAAGTGAGCTAATCCAACCAATCTTGCTTGCACGATTGAAAGAGCTACTGGTTTATCTTTCCAGCGAATCAAATTTGCCAAAGGTGTGCGTTCATGAGCCCATGCTAAAGTTTCAATCAATTCCTGCCAATAACCACGCCAGGAAATTAAGAACATAAATCCTGTAGCCCA